AGTTGATTCTTCCTGGGTCGATGCCCGAGCGGTTAATGGGGACGGACTGTAAATTCGTTGGCAATATGTCTACGCTGGTTCAAATCCAGCTCGGCCCAATAATTCACTGATCCACCACGAAATGGTATAACCCCTTTGTTCTCTTGAAATGCTTGATACGTACAAAAGCGGACAAAAGTCAAAATTTCTGATATATTTTTACCTGTTATTTATTATTTATTTGATTTGCTCTTTTTTTTTTTTCCACAAATTCGGATCTTGCTCTTGATCCAGATTCATATCAGGATTTGTAAGTATAAAGTCTAAGAAAAAGAGAAATGTAAAGAAAAAAAGACTCTTTTTTCATTGAAAGATTGATTATCAATCGATTTGTATTTGACATAATGAAAAAATGAGTAGTAATCCGTGTCGTTATCGCTAAAGTTTATATCCATGTGTTTAGCAATAGAAAACTCACGTCTCTGTTACAACGTGGCAATTCCAATCTAAAATCTAACTAGAAAGGGTTTGAATGAAATCATAAGAATATGTATGCTCTATACTTTATTTCATTTCTCTGGGATTGTAGTTCAATTGGTCAGAGCACCGCCCTGTCAAGGCGGAAGCTGCGGGTTCGAGCCCCGTCAGTCCCGACAGATCAAAATTCAATAATTTACTAAAATATATATATATATCAAATTCTCTCTCCATTTTCTGTCAAACGAGGACAAATAGTATAATTTCATTTCAAAAGGGAACCTTATTTCCATTTCTTTCTTTTTCTTTTTTCTTATTTTTTATTATTTCTATTCTTATTTCTATTTCTTTTTTTCTATTTATTTTCATATTTATTTTCGTTTTTCAGTTCTCATCAAAGCAAATAGAAATATGGGAATTTTCAGTTCTTCAACTAGTACCGATTGATAAAGACATATATGGATTAGTGCAATCATAGATAACATTATATTCAGGATTCCAAGAGATACCATACTGAGTTTGACTTTTTTGATTTCTACCGATTCGTGTAATGAAATCGAATCGAGTACCATATCTTTCGTGGCAGTCCATACACAAATCGAATTTGTATTTATACGATACAAATAAAATTGAATTTGGTAGAATATTCGATCTTTTTTATACTGTACTTGCCCTTGTCTTTATCACACTTTTTTTTTGTTTTACTTACAATAAGATTAGATCATTAACAAAGAGTTTAGAACTTAATTCCCCTTTCTCCATTTTGCTTCTATTGTTTCTTTGTTTGGGTTTGTTTATAACGAGTCTAAGTCTCAAAATAAAAAAACACGGTTAGATGAGACTTCGACAAATGGATTGTACTAAGGAAGGCGAGGGAAGGCGAGAATTTTATAGAAAAAAAAGAATGGAAAAGAATGAAAAATAAAGTAAAAATAAAATTCTCGATTATACCAGGAATCCATTTTTGGATTCGGTATGGATAAACGATCTTTCTATGTTATACTATTCAATTCTCAACGATAAATCGATTTGATAGCTCCGATATTGTTATTCATGATATTGATTCGATTCGATATCATCGAGATGGAATTCATATCATTGAATTTAGAGGCGAAAGATTTATCATCTCTATGGGATTAAATCCCGAGTTATTGCAAAGTAAAGAAAAACGAAAGAGTGAGACTATGGAAGTAAATATTCTCGCATTTATTGCTACTGCGCTGTTCATTCTTGTTCCTACTGCCTTTTTACTTATAATATACGTAAAAACTGTCAGTCAAAGTGATTAATTTGAATGAAACTTGACTTCTTAGTTCTTATTAATATCGGCGATTAGAAAATGAAAAGGATTCCAATTTCGCCGTTTTAGATGAAATGAGCGGACTAGAATCAGCAGTATTCTATAAGATCAGATAGTATGGTAGAAAGAAAACTTTTCTTTCTACCATACTATCTATTTTTGTTATTCTAGTGTATACAGTTGTACTATATACAAATATATACTTAAATAAAAATATACTTAATGTAGATCAATCTAGAATATCATCTTTATATCCATATTCATATATCTAGAAATCCATTATCTCTATGTAATGTACATAAAGCCCCAATTCTATTTCTTTTTTCTTCATTTGTGTTGATTCCAATTAATCTGAAATAGTCGAAAAACAACTCTTACTCTTACAATTCGAATTCCTAGATTTCTGATTATTTTCAATAGAAATTACGGAATCCCATTTAACGAAAGAATAAAATAAATGAAAAGGAAAAAAAAGAGTCTGGGCATATAAACATATAAATAAAAGAACATATATATTAAAAAAAGAAAATCAAGAAAACTTTTTTTACCATTTTGAAGAAGAAGGCAGAAGTAATTGATTGAGCAGTTAACAGATCATCCAAGGAAAAGAATTCTATAAAAACCTTTTCCGGTGTCGAGGAAAAAGATTAGTAAAGTAAACCTCACAGATTTTTTAATCTTTTAAAGATTTGAATCATGATATGAAATGAGTCAAGTCAATAAAATATAGCATAAATCCAATTTCTAAAATAAAATTTAAAATAATAAAACAAATACTAAACTAAGCACTAAGTGCGCAATATGTGACTTGTCGAAGAAGATAAGATATCTTAGATTAAAAGGGTATTATTCATATATTATTAATATATTATTCATAGAATACATTACTCCACCCGAATATAATCGAATATAATGAAGATTCTTTTAATTCAATTGAATTTGAATTCAATTTCAATAGTTAAATTAAAAAAGTCTTTGCAGAACGATCTCTAAAAGAATCGGTACAGTTTGATTTCTGAACTCAATTAATAGTATCCTTAGAGTCCACTTCTTCCCCATACTACTAGTGAAAGAGAAAATGTAAAGACTACCATTAAAGCAGCCCAAGCGAGACTTACTATATCCATGTGAATTATGTCTCCTATCTATATGAATATGAAATAAATTTTCCATTATTCTTCACTAATACTAATAATAATAGAATCGCCGGCACAGAGTCAAAAAAGGGATTTTATTTTGCCCAATACCATTGATGAAAGAATTCAAGAAATAGAATTAATTAGAATAAATTCTTCTATATTGCAAGAAATTCTTATAGGATTGCTAGTAGAATTAGAAAAGATTAAACACAAGGACAAAGAAAAACAAAATAAGGGCAAAACCCTGGGAAGTTGGAAGTGTTAATAAAATCTTACTAAGATAGAAGATTAATAAGACTAAGATATAAGATTAATAAGACCTAGTCTTTATTTTGTTGTTCTTCATTAAGTAAAAAATCGAAAAGTCTAGAATCAAAATGGATCGTTATCTATTACATACTCCTATTTCGTTTTTTTTTACATAGCCCTTTCTATTTGATCTAATCCTTAACGTTTCTCGATTTTCTCTGGAAAACAATTTGAAGACAACCTACTCCATTCTTGACTAGGAATTACCTAAACCAAAAAGAAAGAATTTCTTTTTGTACGTTATATAAAAATAGAAAAGTCAAAATGTATGTAAAAAAATAGAATAGATATGTATAAGTAAAATCCAATTATCTATTCAATCGATATTAGATTGATTAAATTCCTAAGTACTCAAGAATTTTTATGAATTTGTATACAAAGTATCTTCCGCGCTTTCCACAACTACTAATTCGATTTTCTATCCCGCCATTCAATCAAGAAACAGTCCCTATACATTAGTAGTAAGTATTGGGCGGACTATTATATCAAGATTTACGGATTTCCTTTCATTACTATAAACTTTCCTTGACTCCTAAAGAATTTACAGTACTCTAGAAAACAGAACCCTCAGATGTTTAGAATCAAGGGAGTATCAAGAGTCCTTTTCCTCCGACTTCTTCTGTTGTGGACAAATTTGACAAATTATATCAACAAAACATAAGATAATAGGTATTTTGCGTCTTTTGTTAATCAGGCGACACCCGGATTTGAACCGGGGAAAAAGGATTTGCAGTCCCCCGCCTTACCGCTCGGCCATGTCGCCAAAGTGCTAAAAAAAAGAGACGAAAATATTCCCTTTCCCTTTTTACTTGCATCTTGAAACATCTTTAAATCCCATTTTTTTAATCTTAATCCCTTTAAATGAATTTAAATGAAATAGAAATAAAAGAAATCCTTCCTTGTTTTTGATTTGGATTGGATCTATCTTTTCGATTAATTTTTATAGTATCTTAAAACATATACTATCTAAACTTAAACCATAAAATATGGAAATGCCTTCCCCGAAATAAAAAACCAAATGTCAATTTTCATTCACAAAAGGAGACAAATTGGAACCATTAACTATTGAATGTGAATTCATAAACAATTCTTGGATTTGAATCTCCAATTGTATTTCTCTAATGCTAGGGATAGCAGAAAATGGAAATTGATATGTAAGTAAGGAATCAGTATTGATTCTTTTCAATAAAAAAAATCCTTCTCAATTTCAATTATAACAACAATTAGGAATATATGTAAACCCCAGACTGTAAATTCTTACACAGATAACTAATCGAATATCTGATCTGTCCATAATTCTGAGAGAAAATAGAACTTTTGATAGGGCATGACATGTGATGTCCAGAATAGATAGAACTGCAATATAAAAAGAGAGACACATATAGATAGCTATATATATCCGTATAGGGTTAAAAAAGGCCTTCTTTATCTTATGTTCTTATTATGCGCTTAAATCGTATTATGTGAACTCTACTACCAAAAATAGATAAAAATCTATCTCTTCTATGCAAACTATTTTGCTTTGAGCTTAACAATTCAAGTCACAAAAAAAACTACATGCTAAAAAAATCAACTTTCTATTGATTATATTGATTGTTTCTGCTGATTAGGTCTTTACTTTAGCTCATCGAACAGATCAAATCCCGAATCTAGTTATTTTACCGGTATCTGTTATCCAATCGTATTGGAATATTAATATCATAATAATAGTCGAAATGGAATCCCTTTTTGGTTTGCTATTCTATACGAAACTCCATAAGTCTAACTCAGTTAAGTAAAATTGCTCAATTTCGAAT